ATAATGTCGTTTATTTACAACTACAACGGAATGGTATACAAAGTCAACAGATTTCAACCCATGATAAAAGAGGATTTATGGCTACAAAAACCGTTGAGAGTAGTTCTAGATCTGGGCCAAGACGAACTGGCGTAGGGAGTTTATTGAAACCATTGAATTCGGAATATGGAAAAGTAGCTCCAGGGTGGGGGACTACACCACTTATGGGAGTTGCAATGGCTCTATTTGCAATATTTCTATCTATTATTTTAGAAATTTATAATTCATCTGTTTTACTGGATGGAATTTCAATGAATTAGTTCATAAAAACTATGAAGTCTTAGTTTTTCAATCAAAAAAGATTATTTTACTTATACTTACTTAATGCTTAAAATACTTAATACTTCAACTTAAGATTACCTAAGACTTGGATTTATAGACCATTCTGGCAGTTCGATCGTGAAATTTATTTGTTTCGATATTTCATTTCCGGAATATGAGCGTGTGACTTGTTATAATTGATCCTATTGATAATACAGAGAATGGACCTGTCATCTCTATCAAGATGATTCTACCTCGTCAGATATTTATTCTAGTCTCTGGAGCACGGACTATATAGAATAGATCAAGAAAAGAAATATTTGAACTATGATTCATACCTATTATTCAGACCTCGCAACCGGATTCAAAAAATGGAAATAGGTCTTTTATAAATCAAACAATTTTTTCCTTCATACTTCTTTTGACCGAAAGAAATCTCTTTCTCTAGATTTTGTTGAGTTATTACATTCATTAAAGAAGTGATGATCAAATGGTTTTTACTCAGAAAACCTTTGAGTTTAGCTTTGGTTTTCTTAAATCATCGTGGTTTTAGTATGAATCTGAGGTTTCAATTGATTCATAGGGTCTCAACAAGAGAATTCCTATCAAAAAAAAAGATAGGGAAGAGAAGATTCAAGAGGCCTGTCAGGATTAACATAAAGAAAGATGGATGAGCCAACTTGAGATTTTATTTCTTGGCATTATCATCACAAAGAAGAGATTCCGGATTTTTCTTACTTCGTATCTTTTGGTCAAATCGAGTCAAGCGGCTAAGCCACAAGAAGTTTTAAACTCTCTATTCCATATCCGTTGAAACTAGTATTTGTGTGTTTCGGCTTGAGCCGTACGAGATGAAATTCTCATATACGGCTCTCAGAGGGGGAGTCTTTCTTGGGTTACCTATCTCAATAAAGTATATGATTGGTTCGAGGAACGTCTCGAGATTCAAGCGATTGCAGATGATATAACTAGTAAATATGTTCCTCCTCATGTCAACATATTTTATTGTCTAGGGGGAATTACACTTACTTGTTTTTTAGTACAAGTAGCTACGGGTTTTGCTATGACCTTTTACTATCGTCCAACTGTTACAGAGGCTTTTTCCTCTGTTCAATACATAATGACTGAGGCCAACTTTGGTTGGTTAATTCGATCAGTTCATCGATGGTCAGCAAGTATGATGGTTCTAATGATGATCTTGCACGTATTTCGTGTGTATCTTACGGGTGGTTTTAAAAAACCCCGCGAATTAACTTGGGTTACAGGGGTGGTTCTGGCTGTATTGACCGCATCTTTTGGCGTAACTGGTTATTCCTTACCTCGGGACCAAATTGGCTATTGGGCAGTAAAAATTGTAACAGGCGTGCCTGAAGCTATTCCTATAATAGGATCGACTTTGGTAGAATTATTACGTGGAAGTGCTAGTGTGGGCCAATCCACTTTGACTCGTTTTTATAGTTTACATACTTTTGTATTGCCTCTTCTTACTGCCGTATTTATGTTAATGCACTTTTCAATGATACGTAAGCAAGGTATTTCGGGTCCTTTATAGAGAAGGCAGATCATAGATATTTGTAATTTATCATATCGGGGAGGAACAAGAGTCTTTCATTGCTACAAATATGGATTATTGAAAAATAAGGCATGTTATTTGGATACTTCTATTCAACTCTGAAGTATTGTTTCTTTGATACGAATCGAATAGTTGAAGTAGATTTTCCTAAAAGAGGATGGATTATGGGAGTGTGTGACTTGAACTATTGATTGGTCCATGCAGATATATGATTTTATCCGCCACGTTGGAATTCACAACCCAATGTGTCTCCGCATCCAACCATCACGTAAGTCCCTTTATGTAGCATAGGATAGGCCGGTTCGCTTGAGGAGAATATTTTCTATGATCATACCCGAATCATGTCATGCATGAAAAGGCTCCGTAAGATCCCTAGAATAAGTGATGTGGAATCCAATGTTCTATTTATTCCTTCCACTTTGTTTAATTTTTCTTTTTTTTTAGTAATTTTCTTATAATTAATTGCTAGTATTAGTATTTCGTATTAATTTGATAGTAATCTTAGTAAGTTTTTTATAGTATGTAGATGCATTCATTTCCTCTGCATCTACCCTGATCTATGATACTATCGGAGTTAAATAAGGGATCTAAGGAAGCACAGGGGCTAGACTTTATTAGTAACAAGTAAAAACTTTGTATTTTTGTATGTAACACAATCGAGATGTTGTGGGGATAAATACCAACCAAAAGACATGAATGAGACAATCCAAAAAGCACTTGATCATGATCGAATTTGTAAGCCTACTTGGATATTGAGCATTTCCTTGTTGCCAGAACTGAATTCTTTACAATGAATCGTTGCAACTCGGGGAAATGGAATTTGATAAATCTTTTCTTACATAGAGTCATTCTACATTATATATGTAGATATGTATGAAATATAGATATTCTATGGACCTAGGACCTATTTATGTTCTATGGATCTCTTTCTGTAATTCTTTTGATTCTTGCTCGAGCCGGATGATAAAAAATTATCATGTCCGGTTCCTTTGGGGGATGGATCTACAATAATTCACCTATCCAAATAACAAAGAAACCTGATTTGAATGATCCTGTATTAAGAGCTAAATTGGCTAAAGGGATGGGACATAATTATTATGGAGAACCTGCATGGCCTAATGATCTTTTATATATTTTTCCAGTAGTAATTTTAGGCACTATTGCATGTAATGTGGGCTTAGCAGTTCTAGAGCCGTCAATGATCGGTGAACCGGCGGATCCGTTTGCAACTCCGTTGGAAATATTACCCGAATGGTACTTTTTTCCCGTATTTCAAATACTTCGCACAGTACCCAATAAGTTATTGGGTGTTCTTTTAATGGTTTCAGTACCAATAGGATTATTGACAGTACCTTTTTTGGAGAATGTCAACAAATTCCAAAATCCATTTCGTCGTCCAGTAGCTACAACAGTCTTTTTGATCGGTACCGCAGTAGCTCTTTGGTTAGGTATTGGAGCAACTTTACCTATTGAGAAATCCCTAACTTTAGGTCTTTTTCAAATTGATGAAACCGTTAAATACCACGACATAGGTATCTAAGGAAGATCCCCTTCTGGATCTTCCCTAGATACATCTATCTTATTATGATCTATTCTGCAAATATATGGACCGTGTCGAAGATTAAAAACTCATTCTATTCTTTTTTATTTCTAAAAACTAAAAAATGAAAAAAAGTCCAATGGATTTAAAATGAAAACTTTTTCTTAGGTAAATTGATTGCAAAATGCTTCTGTAGAGTGCCCAATATCTGTTTTACATCTTCTATGCGAAAATCTTCCATTTTCATAAGATCTTCTTGACTATGACTCAAAAGGTCCAATAATGTATGTATATTGGACCTTTTGAGACAATTATAGGTCCTGGAAGACAATTCTGATTGGTCAATAAAAATACATGTCAATGGAATTCCTTTTTTGTTTTTCTTAAGATTAGTGAATCTGTCTTGAAAGGAAAAAGGGGGTAGATTCCATCTGTTTTCATTTTCCTTGAAATTCATGTCCTCTTCCTCTGCATGTAGAAAAGGAATCAATAAATCAATCAAATTACGAGAAGCTTCATAAAGTGCTTCTTTAGGAGTTAAACTTCCATTCGTCCATATTTCTAGAAAGAGTATCTCTTGTTTTTCATTCCCATTCCCATAAGAATGAATACTATGATTCGCATTTCGAACAGGCATAGATACAATATCTATAGGATAACTTCCATCGTGAGAGTCATTTGTGGATTTCATACGATCTCCGCGATCTCTCTTGATTTGTAATTCAATACACAAATCAATTGGTTCTGTCAGGTTAGCTATATGCTGTGTCGTGTCAACTATTTCTACAGAAGGTGGTGAGATGATATCTTGAGCTGTTATGTATTTGGGACCCCTGACGCAAATGGATGCGTCCCTAACTCCATAGAGATTACTTCTCAATACAATCTCTTTCAAATTTATTAAAATCTCATGTACTGATTCTTCAATACCCGCTATCGTAGAATATTCATGCAGCACATTTTCAGATTTTGCACGTGTGATATATGTTCCTTCTATTTCTCCAAGTAAAGCCCTTCGCATAGCAATACCTATAGTATAGGCTTGACCTTTCATAAGCGGGGACAGAACAAAACGACCATAATAAAGACGCTTGCTGTCTACTCTTGATTCAACACATTTCCACTGTAGTGTTCGAGTGGATCCTGCTACTTCTTCTCGAACCATACTATTATTTTTCTTTTCTTTATGATTATTGGATCAGATCATTGAATCATTTATTTCTCTTGGAATCTCTTGAATTCTTATTTCTACACACGTCTTTTTTTAGGGGGGCGACATCCATTATGCGGCATGGGTGTTACATCACGTACGAAACTTAATAGCATCCCATTTCTACGAATGGCTCGTAATGCCGCATCTCTTCCGAGACCTGGACCTTTTATCATAACTTCTGCTCGTTGCATACCCTGATCAACTAATGTACGAATAGCATTAAATGCCGCGGCTTGAGCAGCATAGGGTGTTCCTTTTCTTGTGCCTCTGAATCCAGAAGTACCTGCGGAAGCCCAAGAAACCACCCGACCTCGTACGTCTGTAACAGTTACAATAGTATTGTTGAAACTCGCTTGAACATGAATAACTCCTTTTGGTATTCTACGTTCATTCTTATTTGAACCAATACGTGCATTCTTACGTAAACCAATTTTTGCTATAGATTTTGTCATATTTTATTAGATCATATTCATAAGAATAAAAGAAAAAGAAAGAAGAATCAGAAATCTACAGAAAGATACGGGGATATCCATTTCATATGAAAACGAATCCTTTCTTCTTTCTTTTTACATATACATGGGTTTGAAAAAGTACTTGATTTAGAACTTGAGAAGGATTACCCCTGTCTCTGTTTATGTCTCGGATTGGAACAAATGACTATAATTCGCCCCCGTCTACGAATCAAGCGACATTTTTCACAAATTTTACGAACAGAAGCCCTTATTTTCATATTTATCATTCCTTACTTTCATTCTGAATCTATTTTTTTGGAAACAAGAATCAGTTTATTGCATTTTTGAACTTCGAATTATATCCCTACGAAAAGGATGTTTAAAAGAATGATCTAATCGTTCGAATCTTTTTTGCGAAGTCTATAAATTATACGTCCCCTGGTTGAATCATAACGACTCATTTCGATTTTGACTCTATCTCCGGGTAGTATACGTATAAAACTGCGCCGGATTCTCCCTGAAATATAACCTAGAATTAGATCTTCATTATCTAACCGAACTCGGAACATACCGTTGGGAAGTGATTCAGTAATTAAACCCTCATGAATCAATTTTTGTTCTTTCATTCCAGGGAACCCCCTTTAAGTATCAACTAATAGAGGAAGAGTTCTATAATTCACTTCTCCTCTCTATTTTACAAATAGTAAGTTCGAGAGAAAATTAGGGTACCCCAGGAGAATCACCATATATAACACAAAATTTCTCCTCCAATTTTTTCTAGTCGAGCTTCTCGATCTGTCATTATACCTCGAGAAGTAGAAAGAATTACAATTCCCATTCCACCTAAAATCTTAGGAATTCGTTGATAGTTGGAATAAATTCGTAGACCGGGTCGGCTTATACGCTTTAAAATCATTTTATTCCCTTTCCTAGTCTTTCTATGTCGTAAGGTTGAAACCAAGAAATTTTTTTTACTTTCTTGATGTTTTCGAACGTTCTCAAGAAAACCTTCTCGTAAAAGTATTTTCACAATGTTTTTAGTGATATTAGTAGATACTATTTGAACTCTTCCCTTTTGATCTATGTCAGCATTTCTTATAGAAGTTATTATATCGGCAATAATGTCCCTACCCATGACGAACTATAGTTATTGGTGCCTCCTCATTTTGATATAATCAACATGCTTCTTTTTTGTTTTATTTTTTATTGAATTTTTTTTGAAATTATTAAATTCTAAAAAATTATTCTAAATCTCAAATATATGCATGAGACACAATCTATTAATCGGATCTATTTCAGATATTTGAATATTCTATATTTCTATATATAGAATAGATAGGATATATCCTATTTTCATCTATAAGACTTCGGGTGCTAATGAAACTATTTTAGTAAAATTCAACTGTCGCAATTCCCGAGCAATCGCACCAAAGATTCGAGTTCCTTTTGGATTTCCTTCTTGATCAATGATAACCGCTGCATTGTCATCATATCGTATTATCATGCCGTTGTCACGTTTGAGTTCTTTACACGTGCGTACAATCACAGCTCTAATTATTTCTGATCTTTCTAGAGGCATGTTGGGCACTGCTTCTTTGATTACAGCAACAATAACATCGCCGATATGAGCATATCGGTGATTACCGGTTCCTATGATTCGAATACACATCAATTCTTGAGCTCCACTGTTATCCGCTACATTCAAAAGGGTCTGAGGTTGAATCATATCATTTTTATTTGAATCTCTTATTTCAATGCAAGGGATAATGGAAAAAAGAAATATTGTCTGTCCAGAGATAAAGAAATCTGTGGTTGTTTTTTCATTCTCAATACTCCTTCCTTCTTCTTTTACTTTTGTTTACCTATCCTGAAATAACAAATTGAGTTCGTATAGGCATTTTGCATGCAGCTATTTCCATAGCAGTTTTGGCTACAGTTTCTGATACTCCACTCATTTCATAAAGTATTCGGCCCGGTTTAACAACGGATACCCAATATTCGGGGGATCCCTTGCCCGAACCCATACGTGTTTCTGTAGGTCTTACAGTAACAGGTTTGTCGGGAAAGATACGTACCCATATCTTTCCACCACGACGTGCATATCGTGTCATTGCTCTTCGCCCTGCTTCTATTTGTCTAGCTGTGATCCAAGCAGGTTCAAGTGCCTGAAGAGCATATCTGCCAAAACAAATATGATTGCCTCGGCAAGATATTCCCTTCATTCTACCTCTATGTTGTTTACGAAATCTGGTTCTTTTGGGGTTATAGTTGATGGTTGTTTCTGAATTCCATCTCTACTGCAGAGCCGGACATGAGAGTTTCTTCTCATCCAGCTCCTCGCGAATGAAATGATTCAAGAATATTAAATATACACATGTATTTATGTATTTCATTCTATCAAAATGAAAAGAAAGAATATACTAATTTTTTTATATTGAATTTGTTACATAGGTAACTTTATATATAACTAACTAGATAACTAGGTGTGTTTGTTTATATATAATGCTTCTTTCTTTTATCAAGATTTCTAAAGTATTTTACTTTACCTCTATTGAAATTGAATCACGCCAATAAATAAAATCCTTAAATGAAATAAGAATTCAAAATAAAGAAAGGTTTCGCGGGCGAATATTTACTCTTTCCTCCTTCATTTGTAGGATCAATCCATGACCATTCAGAAGAAATCCATTTTTTCTTGGTTCATTTCGCCATCCTACCCAATGAATCATTAGGATTGATTCGTTTTCAAGAAAATCCTATGTAGTCACAGGTTCCATCGTTCCCATAGCTTCTCCATTAATGTTTAGGCCTGAACTCTGCAATGGAGCTCTCAACAAAATCTCTTATTTGTTTCCGAGTCAATCTCCTCAGTTTTTCTTAACCCGAAGCTCAATTCAATTATTCTCTATTTTCTATCTCTATTTTCTATTCTTTATATTATTATTTTAATTATTATTTCTTTTCTTTTATTGATTATTTATTCTATTTTATTCTATGTTTCTATCTTCTTTCTATTTTTTATTTGTATATTTCTTATTCTATTGTATTGTAATTGTATATTTTGTATTTTTATTTTCTATTGATGTTGATGCTTTATAACACTGCCTTTTTTATAGGGTAATTTTTCATAAACCATACATATGGGAATCATATATCATTGAGATCTTTATTCTCTCTTTCTATCATCCTTCCATTTTTCCACATCCCTTTTTTTTCACAATTCATAATCAGATTTCTTTTTTATGAAAAGAATTTCAGTTGCTACAATGCTACAACTATATGATCGATTCAGTCATATAGTGACTGTTTCTTGGGATCTCGACAATACGAAGCAATAAGTTGGTTATTAGTTTTGAGTTTCTTTAGTTTTGATAGTTACTAAGTTTATAGTGGGGTTAGCCTGTTTTTTTTTCAATCTCAATTCTAAAGAAAAAACTAACGAGTCACACACTGAGCATAGCAATTCTAATAAAATCTCAATTAAATAAAGGGTAAATCAAATTTTTATTCAACCTTATAGAATTAGAATTGTTCGTTTTTCTTTGATTAAGAAAAAAAGAAAAAGAAGAAAAGAGTTTAGAAATTTTTTCTATCGATGACCAGAATGGCGAAATAAAGAAAGGTCCATTCTTCTTCTTTTTTCTTTTCTTATTCTTGGTTTACAAATATCCAAATTTTGATGCCTAAGACTCCATAGATAGTTCTAATTGTATGGGAACAGTGATCAATTTTAGCGCGAATTGTTTGTAAGGGAACCCTGCCTTCTCTGATCCATTCGACACGTGCAATCTCTTTTCCGTCGATACGCCCTGCAATTTGCACTTGAATCCCTTTTGTACCCGTTTGTTCAGTTAATTCAATAGCTTTTTTCATTGCCTTTCGAAATGAGACTCTATTTTTTAATTGTAAAGCTATATATTCTGCAAGAATATTAGGTTGTCCATAAGGCTTTTCAATTCTTGTGATAGCAATGTTGAGTCTCCGGTTTACAGAATGAAATTCTTTTTGTACATTCATCTGTAATTCTTCGACTCCCCGTGTTCGTCCTTCTATTAATAAATTGGGAAATCCAATATAGATTATGACCTGAATCAAATCTATTCTTTTTTGAATTACTATATGGGCAATTCCTTCGAAACCCGAGGATATTCTCTTATTTTTTTTTACATAGTCCTTAATACAATTCCGTATTCTTTCATCTTCTTGTAGACCCTTGGAAAAATTCTTTGGTTTTGCGAACCAAAAAGAATGATGACTTTGAGTTGTTCCAAGTCTGAAACCAAGTGGATTTATTTTTTGTCCCATATTTTTCTATTCTTTTTCCATCCATTTTTTTTTCTAAATAGGAATCTAAAATTTAGATTTTTCTTTTAAAAAAATCTTTATATGACAAGTGGTTTTTTTTATCAGATAACTACGCCCTCGAGCCCGGGGTCTTAACTTTTTCACAATAGCACCTCTATTGACTTCAGCTTTACTAATAAATAAATCAGCTTCATTCAAACCCATATTATGACTAGCATTTGCTGCTGCAGAATAAACTAATTTTAAAATTGGATAAGATGCCCTATAAGGCATTAGTTCCAATATCATGAGTGTTTCTTCATAAGAACGTCCGCGAATCTGATCAATTACTCTTCGTGCTTTGAAAACAGACATACATATATGTTGAGCTAACACTTTTGCTTCTCTATCCGAATTTTCGTTCTTTATCATAAAAGTTCTCCCCCGCCAATGAATGATAAGTGCCTAGGTGAAGTATAGTATAAGATAAGTCAGAAAAGTGAGTATATTAGTATACTAGAAAAATAAATATACCTATACTCTTACTATAAGATAAAGACTCTTAAGTCTAAATACTATTAGAAATACTATTAACTATTAAGATAAGGCTTTTCACATGAATACTTAGTAGAACGACT